GGATTAGGGTTCAAAACAAAAAATGGACCGGCCCATACATAGTATGAACTCAAAATTACAGAATTAATAACCAACTCATCGCTTCACATTATCTAGATCTAAACAACCAGTCAAGATATGATATATTGGTCATATCATTGTAGCAACTGAAATCTTTTTTGCATAAACACAAAAAAAAACCAAACCAATCTGATTATGAGTTTGGGAAGCGAAATCTAGAATGATGTGGATAAATGGAAGAAGGGTGAGAGAAAGAGATAAAAAGAACGCCAATGATATATGATTCCAATATAATATGTAAGGTCTATGAATCATTTCATAAAAAGCAATGTAATAAAGCATCAAACTAATTCCTCCCGAATTAAATGAATATGTTCATAGAAAAAAAATCAAGAGCCTAGAGCCAATAAAGACTGAGAAGATTGACTCAAGAACAGGAGCTCCATTGTATAATTCAGACCTAACCATTAATTGAGAAGCGATGGGAACGACGGAAACCTGTGAATACAGAAGATTCTATTAAAAACGAATCCTAATGATTCATTGAGTGGGATGGCGGAACAAACCAGGTATCAATTCATTTGTTCTGAAAGATCGTGGGCTAACCTTACAATTGAAATAGATATTGAAAGAGTAAATGTTCGCCCGCGAAAGCTTTATTTTACCGAATTGCTCTATTTTTTGAGCGATCCGATATGATAAAGACAAAACAAAATAAAGATTCGTTATAGCCTTATATATTATTATATTATAAATAAATTATAAATAAAAAATTACATTATCTAGAAATATATGTTTAGCTATATATCCAAAAGCTATATATAAACAAGATATAAAAATTTCTAATAGAAATAGATTAGATGAAAATTAGATGAAATATCAAAGAATCCCACGATTCAGTGTATTATTCAAAAAAATTGAATTTTATCTTAACTAAATTTTTTTGAATCATTTCATTCGCGAGGAGCTGGATGAGAAGAAACTCTCATGTCCGGTTCTGGAGTAGAGATGGAATTTTAAAAAGACCCATCCACTATAACCCCAAAAGAACCAGATTCCGTAAACAACATAGAGGAAGAATGAAGGGAATATCTTATCGAGGTAATCGTATTTGTTTCGGTAGATACGCTCTTCAAGCACTTGAACCTGCTTGGATCACATCTAGACAAATAGAAGCGGGGCGACGAGCAATGACACGAAACGTACGCCGTGGTGGAAAAATATGGGTACGTATATTTCCAGACAAACCAGTTACAGTAAGACCTACAGAAACACGTATGGGTTCGGGAAAAGGATCCCCCGAATATTGGGTAGCTGTCGTTAAACCAGGTAGAATACTTTATGAAATGGGCGGAGTAGCAGAAAATATAGCTAGAAAAGCTATTTCAATAGCGGCGTCCAAAATGCCTATACGAACTCAATTCATTATTTCGGGATAGGAATAAAAGAAAAAGAGGTCTTTGGGATGAAAAAAAATTGCAGGTTTCTTTTTTTGATTTTGGACAAACAATATTTCTTTTTTTTTCCTTCGTTCTTTGCATTGAAAAATCGAATAAAAAAATGATATGATTCAACCCCAGACCCATTTGAATGTAGCGGACAACAGCGGGGCCCGAGAATTGATGTGTATTCGAATCATAGGAACTAGTAATCGCCGATACGCTCATATTGGTGACGTTATTGTTGCTGTGATCAAAGAAGTAGTACCAAATATGCCTCTAGAAAGATCAGAAGTAATCAGAGCTGTAATTGTACGTACCTGTAAAGAACTCAAACGTGACAACGGTATGATAATACGATATGATGACAATGCTGCAGTTATTATTGATCAAGAAGGAAACCCAAAAGGAACTCGAATTTTTGGTGCGATCGTCCGGGAATTGAGACAGTTAAATTTTACTAAAATAGTTTCCTTAGCCCCTGAGGTATTATAAGACGAGACCATGATATAGTTATAGTAAGCGAATGAAATAGATTAATTAGTAGATTGTGTTTCACGCATATACCTTTAATTTCATATTTAATAGAATTCATAAATAAAAAAATAAAAAAGAGCATGTTGATTATATCAAAATTAGCAGGCACCAATAATTTTAGTTCATCATGGGCAGGGACACTATTGCTGACATAATAACCTCTATACGAAATGTCGACATGGATAGAAAAGTAACGGTTCGAATAGCATCTACTAATATCACCGAAAACATTGTTAAAATACTTTTACGGGAAGGTTTTATCGAAAACGTGAGGAAACATCAGGAAAGCAACAAATATTTTTTGGTTTTAACCCTGCGACATAGAAGGAATAGGAAAGGAACATATAGAACTATTTTAAATTTAAAACGGATCAGTCGACCTGGTCTACGAATCTATTCTAACTATCAACGAATTCCTAGAATTTTAGGTGGTATGGGGATTGTAATTCTTTCTACTTCTAGAGGTATAATGACAGACCGAGAGGCTCGCCTAGAAAGAATTGGTGGAGAAATTTTGTGTTATA